TTTTTTTTTTTATATTTAATGAAATTTTTTTTCAAATGGTATAGAAAAAAATTAAGTTATTTAACTTTAATTTATTTATATGCACATGTATATATATATATATATATATTAAAAATTTAATTTATTTTTTTAATTAATAATAAATTAAATTTTTAATTTATTATTAATATATTAATTTATTAAATTAATGTAAAAAAATAAATAATAATTACATATATTTATTATTATTTATTAAATTATGAAATTTTATATAGCAATTTTATATTTATATTTAATATTAGTTAGAGAGAGAGAGAGAATATAAATTGTTTAATAATTTATAACAATAATTTTAATTAATTAATATAATTATTATATATTAAATATTTATATATAAAAAAAAAAAAAAAAAAAAAAATCTATGTGAAAAATTTTACAAATAAATAAATTTTTTATGGTTTATAAATTTTATTTTAAGTTTATTTTACATATAAATTTTAGTGTTGTATATTGATTATTTTAATAATATTTTAATTGTAAGTGTAGTAATTAATTTTAAAAATTTAAGAAATTAAGATTTAGTAATATTTAAATTAATAACTAATTTTGTGCCAGCAGTTGCGGTTATACAAAAATTAATTTAAAATTCTTTAGTTATTAATAATTAAATTAATATAAATAATTTAAATAAAAAATTATTAGGTGAAATTTTAATTTTAGAAAAGTTATTTTTTAATTATGATTTAATAGATTTTATAAAAAACTAGGATTAGATACCCTATTATTAAAAATTAAATTTATAATACTAAAATAGTAGATATTTATTGAAACTTAAATAATTTGGCGGTATTTTAGTTTATTTAGAGGAATCTGTTTATTAATTGATAATCCACGAATAAATTTACTTAATTTAAAATTTTGTATATCGTTGTTAAAAAAATATTTTTTTATAATAATAATATTTTGAAATTTGAATTATAAAATTAAATCAGATCAAGATGCAGATTATAATTAAGAATATAATGGATTACAATAAATTTATTTAATTTGGAGTTTAATATGAAAAGATTAAATGAAATTGGATTTAAATGTAATTTTATAAAATTTTATAAAATGATTATTAATTAAAATATGTACATATTGCCCGTCGCTTTCATTTATAAATTGGAATAAGTCGTAACAAAGTAGAGGTACTGGAAAGTGTTTCTAGAAAGAACAAATTAGAGCTTGAAGTAAAGTATTTCATTTACATTGAAAGGATATTAATAAATATTAATTAATTTGGGGGGTAAAATTAATAAGGGGGTTATTAATAAAAGAAATTTTAATGTTAAAAATATTTAATGGGGGTTAAAGTATTTTTAATTGAAAAAATTTGAAATTTTATAGTAAATTAGTATTGTGAAAGAATTTTGAAATAATAATTTAAATAAAAATTATTATAAAAGTAAATTTTATTTATTGTATCTTGTGTATCAGAGTTTGTTAAAAATTGTTTATTTATTTAAGTTTCTCGAATTTAAAAGAGTTAATTAATTAAGAAATTTATTGTTTCATAAATATTTTAAATAATTAATTAGAAATGAAATGTTAATCGTTTTTAAATATATCTAGTTATTTTAGAAAAAAATTTAATTTTTAATTTTAATTTAAATTTAATTAATTAATTAATTAAATTTAAATTAAAATTTAATATTTTAAGGGATAAGCTTTAATTTAAATTATTATAATAAATAATTTAATTTTTGAAAATTTTATAATTTATATTGTTAATAAATTTTAATTTATTATAAATAATTTCATAAAAATTAAAAATTTAATTAAAAATTTAATTTTTTATAAAAAAATTTTTTTTAATAATAAAAAATTAGTTATAATGATAAAATTAGTATATAAATATTGAATTTAAACTATAAATAATAATAAAGTTATTTTAAAGGAATTCGACAAAAAATTATATTCACCTGTTTATCAAAAACATGTCTTTTTGTTAATAATTTAAAGTCTAATCTGCCCACTGATTTTATAATTAAAGGGCTGCAGTATATTGACTGTACAAAGGTAGCATAATCATTAGTCTCTTAATTGGTGACTTGTATGAAAGATTGGATGAAATATAAATTGTCTCTAAGATATTTATTAGAAATTAATTTTTTAATTAAAAAGTTAAAATAGATTAAAAAGACGAGAAGACCCTATAGAGTTTTATATTTATTATTTTTGAAATTTTAATTAAATAATTTTATTTTGGAAATTAATTAAATATTTTATTGGGGTGATAGAAAAATAAATTAAACTTTTTTTTACATAAAACATAAATAAGTGAATAATTGATCCGGTATTATTGATTATAAGAAAAAATTACCTTAGGGATAACAGCGTAATTTTTTTTTTTAGTTCAAATAAGAAAAAGAGTTTGCGACCTCGATGTTGGATTAAGATAAAATTTAAATGCAGAAGTTTAAAATTTTGATCTGTTCGATCATTAAAATCTTACATGATCTGAGTTCAAACCGGTGTAAGCCAGGTTGGTTTCTATCTTTTAAATAATATTATATTTTAGTACGAAAGGATTAAATATTATAATTAAATTAAGTTAGGTTGATTTTTATTAAATATAAAATAAATTTAACTATTTTGGCAGAAAAATGTAATGATTTTAGAAGTCATCAATGTATAATTAATTATATATATAGTAAATGATATTAATTGATTTTATAATAGTTTTAGTTGGTTTTTTAATTTTAGTTTTAGGGGTTTTAATTGGTGTTGCTTATTTAACTTTAATAGAACGAAAAGTTTTAGGTTATATTCAAATTCGAAAAGGACCTAATAAAGTTGGTTTAATTGGAATTTTTCAACCTTTTTCTGATGCAATTAAATTATTTACTAAGGAAATTACTTATCCTAATTTTTCTAATTATTATTGTTATTATTTTTCTCCTGTTGTTAGATTTGTTTTATCTTTAATTATTTGAGTTTTAATTCCTTATTATTTTAATATAATTAGATTTAGACTAGGTTTAATATTTTTTCTTTGTTGTACTAGTATAGGGGTTTATACAGTTATAATTGCTGGTTGATCTTCTAATTCAAATTATGCATTACTTGGAGGGTTGCGTGCTGTTGCTCAAACAATTTCTTATGAAGTAAGAATAGCTTTGATTTTGTTGTCTAGAATTATTATAATTATAGATTTAAATTTATTAATTTTTTTTTATTATCAAAAAATAATTTGAATAATATTTATAATAATTCCATTATCATTAATTTGAATTTCTTCTATATTAGCTGAAACAAATCGTACTCCTTTTGATTTTGCTGAAGGTGAGAGAGAGTTAGTTTCAGGGTTTAATATTGAGTATAGAAGTGGGGGATTTGCTTTAATTTTTTTAGCTGAATATTCAAGAATTTTATTTATAAGAACTTTATTTGTTATTATTTATATAGGTGGTTATGAATTAAGTTTGATTTTTTATTTAAAATTAAGATTAATTTCTTTTTTATTTATTTGGGTTCGAGGAACATTACCTCGTTATCGATATGATAAGTTGATATATTTAGCTTGAAAAAGATATTTACCAGTTTCATTAAATTTTTTATTATTTTTTTTAGGATTAAAAATTTTTTTTTAGTTTGATTATTTTTAGTATATAAATTAATAGAATAAATATTCTTTCTTAAGTTTTCAAAACAAATGCTTTAACAAGCTCATTAATTAATTAAAAATTAATTTATCTCAGTATTTACTTAAAATTGGGTTAATTATGAAATATCTAAAATATAAAATTGTTAAAATTTGTCCTGTAATAACATAGGGATTTTCAACAGGTCGAGCTCCAATTCAAGTTAATAATATAATTATAGTAATGAAAAATCAAAATATTATTTGGTTTAGAGGGTAAAATTGAAGTCCTTGAAATTTTTTATTAAATGTAAATGGTAAGATAATTAAAATTAAAATTGATATAATTAAGGCGATTACACCCCCTAATTTGTTAGGGATAGATCGTAAAATTGCATAAGCAAATAAGAAATATCATTCTGGTTGAATATGAATTGGGGTAACTAAAGGATTAGCGGGAATAAAATTATCTGGATCTCCTAATAAATATGGGTTAATTAATGTTAATATAGTTAATATAAAGATTAAAATAATAAATCCAATTAAGTCTTTAAAAGTAAAGAATGGATGAAATGGGATTTTATCTAAATTTCTATTAATTCCTAAAGGGTTATTAGATCCTGTTTGGTGAAGAAATATTAAGTGAATTATAGTTAATATTAAAATAATAAAAGGTAAGAGAAAATGGAAAGTGTAAAATCGAGTTAATGTAGCATTATCTACTGCAAATCCACCTCAAATTCAATTTACTAATATATTTCCTAAATATGGGATTGCTGATAATAAATTAGTAATAACTGTTGCCCCTCAAAAGGATATTTGTCCCCAAGGTAAAACATATCCTATAAATGCTGTTGCTATTAATATAAATAAAATAATGACTCCTACAAATCAGGTATATATTAAATTAAATGATTCATAATAGATACCTCGACCAATATGAATATAAATACAAATAAAGAAAAATGATGCTCCATTTGCATGTAATGTTCGAACTATTCATCCATAATTAACATTTCGGCAAATGTAGTTAACACTATAGAAAGCTATTTCAATATTGGCTGTATAATATATGGTTAAAAATAGTCCTGTTAAAATTTGAATTATTAAACATAAAGCTAAAAGAGATCCAAAATTTCATCAAATTGAAATATTTGATGGTGTTGGTAAATCAATTAAAGATCCGTTGATAATTTTTAAGATTGGGTGAGTTTTTCGTATAGGTTTAAAATTATTTATCATTAATTATTAAAAGTTCGTAAAGGTCCAAAAAAAATATTAGTGATTTTTACAACTGCAATTAATGTGATAAATAAATAAATAATTAATAATAATATTAATATAGATGAGTTATTATTATATAGTTTATTTAAATTAATTTTATTTTCATTATTGAAAAATATAAAATTTAAAAAATTATTTATTTCTGAGTTATTAATTAAATTTATTCAATTTAAATTTTTAGTAAATATAAATTGAAATCTGATTATTATAATTAATATTACAATGAATGTGATTTTTATATTATTTGATAATAAAAATATTTCATTTGATGCAATACTTGATACATAAATAAATAAAACTAATAATCCTCCTAAAAAAACTAGGAAAAGAATATATGAAAATCAATAAGTTTTGATTAATATCCCTGACAATAAACATGTTAATAATGTTTGAAGTAAAATTAATATTCCTATTGATAGTGGGTGATTTATAAAATATATTATAATTGATATAAAAAAAATTAATATAGATAAAGTTATTTTTATCATTTATAAAGCAAAAAATAGTTTAATGAAAATAATAATTTTGGAGATTGTTGATAAAGATATTTCTTTTTTTTTGAGTTTTTAAAGATTGTTTCTTAATTTTGGTTTACAAGACCAATGTTTTTTTTAAACTATAAAAACTAAAAAAAAAATAAATGATAATTTTAAATATGTGGGTTGTTTTTATTATAATATTTTTTATTGGTAATTTAATTTTTGTTTCTAAAAATAAGCATTTATTAATTGTTTTGTTAAGATTAGAGTTTATTGTTTTAAGAATTTTTTTTTTTTTATTAGTATTTATAATAATAATTGATTATGATATATATATATTAATGGTATTTTTAGTTTTTTCTGTTTGTGAAGGTTCTTTAGGATTGTCAATTTTAGTTTCAATAATCCGAACTCATGGTAATGATTATTTTCAAAGATATAATTTAATTTAAATGATAAAAATTTTATTTTATATAATTTTTATAATTCCTTTATGTTTTATAAAAAAAATATTTTGAATGGTTCAAATATTTTTATTAATTTTAATATTTATTTATATAAATTTATCAGTAAATTTAATTAATTGTAATTTAAGATATATATATTCTTGTGATTTAATTTCTTTTGGTTTAATTTTATTAAGAATTTGAATTTGTGCTTTAATAATTATATCAAGAGAAAATTTATTTAAATTAAATTATTATATTAATTTTTTTTTATTAAACATTATATTTTTATTAATTTTATTGTTTTTAACTTTTAGAGTAATAAATTTATTTATATTTTATTTATTTTTTGAAGGTAGATTAATTCCTACATTATTGTTAATTATTGGTTGAGGGTATCAACCTGAGCGAATTCAAGCTGGGATTTATTTAATATTTTATACTTTATTTGCTTCATTACCTTTATTAATAGGTTTATTTTATATTTATATAGAATTTAATAGAATAATATTTTATTTTTTAAAATTTTTTAATATAAATTTTATTTTATTATATGTAAGAATAATTTTAGCTTTTTTAGTAAAAATACCTATATATTTTGTTCATTTATGACTTCCTAAAGCTCATGTAGAAGCTCCTATTTCTGGTTCTATAATTTTAGCTGGTATTATATTAAAATTAGGTGGTTATGGGTTATTGCGAGTTTTAATTTTTTTACAAGAAATTAATTTAAAATTAAATTATATTTGGATTATTGTTAGATTATTAGGAGGGTTTTATATTAGTTTAAAGTGTTTTTGTCAAGTTGATATTAAATCTTTAATTGCTTATTCTTCAGTATCTCATATAAGAATTGTAATTAGAGGGATTATAGTAATAAATTATTGAGGATATTTTGGTTCTTATTTAATAATAATTGGTCATGGTTTATGTTCTTCAGGGATATTTTGTCTTGCTAATATTAATTATGAGCGATTGCATAGACGAAGATTATTTATTAATAAAGGTATAATAAATTTTATACCTTCAATAAGATTATGGTGATTTTTATTAATATCTTCAAATATATCAGCTCCCCCATCTCTAAATTTATTAGGGGAAATTAGTTTAATTAATGGGATAATAAGATGATCTTGATTATCAATATTAATATTAATATTAATTTCTTTTTTTAGAGCTGGTTATAGATTATATTTATATTCTTATACTCAACATGGAAAAATTTTTCAAGGTATTTATAGATTTTATTGTGGTATTTCTCGTGAATATTTATTGTTATTGTTACATTGATTGCCATTAAATATTATAATTTTAAAAATTGAATATTTAATAATTTAATAAAAATTAAAAAAAATTTAATAATTAATAAATTAAATAATTAATAGAATTAAATAATTTAATAAAAAATTTAAATAATTTAATAAAAATATTGATTTGTGGGGTCAAAAATGTGATAAAATATCATTTTAAATAATTAATAATAAAAATATTTGTTATTTGTTATTTATTTTTTTTTTTTTTTTTAGAATAATTAATTTATTTTTAATAATTTATTTTATTATAAATAATATAGTATTTTTTTTTGAGTGGGAAATTATTTCTTTCAATTCTGTAAGTGTTGTTTTTTCTATTTTATTGGATTGAATATCTCTTTTATTTATAATATTTGTTTTAATAATTTCTTCTGTTGTTATTTATTATAGAAAAAGTTATATAAGATCTGAGTTAAATTTATTTCGTTTTATTATCTTAGTTTTATTATTTGTTATTTCTATGATTATATTAATTATTAGTCCTAATATTATTAGTATTTTATTAGGGTGAGATGGTTTAGGGTTGGTTTCTTATTGTTTAGTAATTTATTATCAAAATTTAAAATCTTATAATGCTGGTATGTTAACAGTTTTATCGAATCGAATTGGGGATGTTTTAATTTTAATAGTTATTTCTTGAATATTAAATTATGGAAGATGAAATTATATTTTTTATTTAAATTTTATAAGAAATGATTTAGTAATAGAAATTATTAGATTAATAATTATTATTGCTTCTATAACGAAAAGAGCTCAAATTCCTTTTAGTTCTTGATTACCAGCAGCTATAGCTGCTCCTACTCCAGTTTCTGCTTTAGTTCATTCTTCTACTTTGGTGACTGCTGGTGTTTATTTATTAATTCGATTTAATGTGATAATTATAGATACTTTTTTTATTAAATTTTTGTTATTGTTAGGGATAATAACTATATTTATAGCTGGTATTTCTGCTAATTATGAATTTGATTTAAAAAAAATTATTGCTTTATCAACTTTGAGACAATTGGGGTTGATAATTAGAGTTTTAAGAATAGGATTTCCTGATTTAGCATTTTTTCATTTATTAACTCACGCTATATTTAAGGCTTTATTATTTATATGTGCGGGGGTAATTATTCATATAATAAATGATATTCAAGATATTCGTTATATAGGTGGAATTAGATTATACTTACCTTTAACTTCTTTATGTTTAAATATTTCTAATATAGCTTTATGTGGGATTCCTTTTTTAGCTGGGTTTTACTCAAAAGATTTAATTTTAGAAATAGTGAGTTTTAGAAATTTAAATATATTTGTGTTTTTTTTTTATTATATTTCTACTGGATTAACTATATATTATACTATTCGTTTATTAATATATTTAATAATTAATGATTATAATTTATTGTGTATTTATAATTTATATGATGAAGATTATATTATATTAAATAGAATATTTATATTATTATTTATAAGAGTTATTAGAGGTAGTTTATTAAGATGATTTATTTTTTATTATCCTTATATAATTTATTTACCTTTTAATTTAAAAATAATAGTTATTTATGTTAGATTATTAGGAGGGTTTATAGGATTTTTAATTAGAAATATAAGTATTTATAGATTAAATAAATTTTTAATAACTTATAGTTTAAGAAGATTTATGTGTTTAATATGATTTATACCTAGATTATCTACTTATGGGGTAAGATATTATTTTTTAAATTATGGTCAAAATTTATTAAAAATTATAGATATAGGGTGAAGAGAGTTTTATAGTGGTCAAGGAATTGTAAAAATTGTTAAAAAGTATTCTATTTTTTATATAATTTTTCAAATAAATAACTTAAAAATTTATTTATTTAGATTTATTTTATGAATAATAATTTGTATATATTTATTATTTATTAATGTTTATTTAAATAGCTTATAAAATAGAGTATAATATTGAAGATATTAAGGAGATTATTTAATCTTTAAATATTTATAAAAAAGAGTTTTTTAATTTTACAATGAAAATGTAATGTTTTATTATTAAACTATATAAATATAAGAAATATTAATGGAATTTAACCACTAAAAATTAAGTTAGCAGCTTAATTTTATAATTATATTTCTTTAATTGGAATGAAAAATTCAATTTTATCATTAACAGTGATATACCTCTATTTTGGTTTCAATTAATTAAATAAGGAGTAAATAAACTCTAATTTTTAAGTCGAAATTAAATGCATAATTTGCTTCTTATTTTTTTAAGATAAATTGATATTCAATATTTTTTGATTGCAAATCAAATGTTTTATAGATAAACTATAATCCTATTTTAGTTAGTTTGTTCAATTTAATATATTTTGATTTCATTCGTGGTAAAGACCTATTAGTAAAATAATAATAAAAAAAGATCTAATTTTTATTCAATTAAGAAAATTTACTAATTTGAAAGTAAAAATAATTGGAAAAATTAAAGCAATTTCAATATCGAAAATTAAAAAAATTACTGTAATTAAGAAAAAATGTAATGAAAATGGAATTCGTGCTGATGATTTAGGGTCGAACCCACATTCGAATGGGGAGCATTTTTCACGGTCTATAAATGATTTTTTTGATAATAGAATTGATAATAATATTATAATATTAGAGATTATAATAATTATAAATGTGATAATTAATATTAAAATAATTATTTATATTAAATTTTAATTAAACTTTTTGATTGGAAATCAAATATACTAAATATATTATATAAATAATTAATTTCCTCATCAATAGATTGAAATATAAAGAAATAATCATACAACATCTACGAAATGTCAATATCAAGCTGCTGCTTCAAATCCAAAATGGTGGTTTCTTGAAAAATGTTTGTTTAATTGTCGGATAAAACATACAATTAAAAAAATAGTTCCAATAATTACATGAAGTCCATGGAATCCTGTTGCTATAAAAAATGTAGATCCATAAATTCTATCTGCAATAGAAAATGGGGCTTCTAAATATTCATATGCTTGTAAGATAGTGAAATAGATTCCTAATGAGATTGTTAAAAATAAACTTTGAATAGTTTGAGTGTAGTTATTTTCTATTAATGAATGATGGGCTCAAGTAACAGTTATTCCTGATCTAATTAAAATAATAGTATTTAATAAAGGAATTTGAAATGGGTTAAAGGGGTGAATTCTAACAGGGGGTCAAATAGCACCAATTTCAATATTAGGGGATAATCTTCTATGGAAAAAAGCTCAAAAAAATGAAATAAAAAATAAAATTTCTGATACAATAAATAAAATTATTCCTCATTGTAATCCTTTGGTTACTAAAATTGTATGTTTACCTTGAAATGTTCCTTCTCGGCAAATATCTCGTCATCATTGAAAAAGAGTTAAAATTGTAATAATATATCCTAAAATTAATAAATTTATATTAAAATTATGGAATCATTTTACTATTCCAGTTACTAAAGTTAAAATTCCAATTGATGCAGTTAAAGGTCATGGGCTATAATCTACTAAATGATATGGGTGATAGTTAAAATTATTTTTCATTGTTAATTAACTTCTCTAGAGTATAGTGTTCTTAAAATAGCAATTACATAAGATTGAATTACTGCTACTGCAGATTCTAAGATTAAAAGAAGAATTTGAATTAAAATTAAAATTATAATAAAAATATATGATAAATTTGTTCCAGTTCTTCTTAATAGTGTTATTAATAAATGTCCTGCAATTATATTAGCTGTTAGTCGAATGGCTAAAGTTCCAGGTCGAATAATATTTCTAATAGTTTCAATTAATACTATAAATGGTATTAGTGCTGTAGGTGTTCCTTGAGGGATTATATGTGAGAATATGTGTTGGTAATTATTAATTCAACCATATAATATAAAACTTAATCATAAAGGTAAGGATATTGATAATGTTAAAGTTAAATGGCTTGTTCTAGTAAAAATATATGGAAATAATCCTAAGAAATTATTAAATAAAATAAAAGAAAATAGTGAAATAAAAATGAAAGTTGATCCATTAAAATAGTTATTTTTTAATAAATTTTTAAATTCGTTATGTAAAGAATTTAAGATAAAATTTCAAATTATATAATGTCGATTGGGGATAAATCAAAATGAATATGGGATAAAAATTAATCCAAGTAAAGTTCTAATTCAATTAATTGGTAAGTTAAATAAATTTGTTGAAGGATCAAAAATTGTAAATAAATTACTTATCATTTTCAAATTAAATTATTTTTAAATTTAGTATTAATTGATTTATTTTTTATATTATTTAAATTATAGTAAATATAATAGTTTATAATATTAAAAATAATAAAAATAATAATAAAAAAAGTTAGGGATAAAATTCAGTTAATTGGTATTATTTGAGGGATAAAAGAATATTACTTTTGTAATAATTTAAATTTGACATATTTATGTTATGAATTAACTAATTCTTTCATTAGAAGTAATTGCTAATTTACTATAAAGTGGTTTAAGAGACCAATACTTGCTTTCAGTCATCTAATGAAGAGTAATTATTAATTCAATTAATAAAATTTTTAATTGAAATTCTTTCAATAACAATAGGTATAAATCTGTGATTTGCTCCACAAATTTCAGAGCATTGACCGTAATAAATTCCAGGTCGATTAATAAAAAAATTTGTTTGATTTAAACGACCTGGATTGGCATCAACTTTTACACCTAGTGAAGGGATAGTTCATGAATGAATTACATCTGTTGCGGTCACTATAATTCGAATTTGATTGTTTATTGGTAAAATAATTCGATTATCTACATCTAATAATCGAAAATTATTTGAATTTAATTCATTTGAGGGGATTATATATGAATCAAATTCAATATTGTGAAAATCTGAATATTCATATCTTCAATATCATTGATGTCCAATAGATTTTAATGTGATTAAAGGATTATTTAATTCATCTAATAAATATAATAGTCGTAAAGATGGTAATGCAATAAAAATTAATGTAATAGTAGGTAAAATGGTTCAAATTATTTCAATTATTTGACCTTCTAATAAAAATCGATTAATATATTTGTTGAAAAATAAATTTAATATTAAATATCCTACTAAAATAGTAATTATGATTAAAATAATTAAAGTATGATCATGAAAAAAGATAATTTGTTCTATTAATGGTGATGTTCTATTTTGTAAATTTAAATTAGATCAAGTTGCCATTTCTAAAAAAAGGATAATCCTTTATAAATGGGGTTTAAATCCATTACATATAATCTGCCATATTAGAAATTTCTTAAAATTGGGAGTTCATTATAAGAATGTTCGGCAGGTGGAAGGTTTTGGTATCATTCAATTGATGATGGTATGTTTAATGGGAATAAGGAAATTCGTTGATAAATTATTGATTCTCAAATAATAATTAAAATTATTATTACAGCTAATAATGAAATATAAGACCCTAAAGATGAAATTAAATTTCAAGAAATATAGGAATCTGGGTAATCTGAATATCGTCGTGGCATTCCTGCTAATCCTAAAAAATGTTGAGGGAAAAAAGTTAAATTAACTCCTAAAAATATAATAAAAAATTGAATTTTTAATAAGTATGGGTTTAATGATAATCCTGAAAATAGAGGGTATCAGTGAATAAATCCTCCTATAATAGCAAATACAGCCCCTATTGATAAAACATAATGAAAATGGGCTACTACATAATAAGTGTCATGTAATATAATATCAATTGATGAATTAGCTAAAATAACTCCTGTTAATCCTCCAACAGTAAATAAAAATACAAATCCTAATCTTCATAAAATTGATGGTCTATAATTAATTTGGGTTCCGTGAAGAGTTGCTATTCAACTAAAAATTTTAATTCCAGTTGGAACAGCAATAATTATAGTTGCTGAGGTAAAATATGCTCGTGTATCAATATCTATTCCTACTGTAAATATATGATGAGCTCATACAATAAATCCTAATAAACCAATTGCTATTATAGCATAAATTATTCCTAAACACCCAAAGGTTTCTTTTTTTGTTCTTTCTTGAGAAATAATATGGGAAATTATACCAAATCCTGGTAAAATTAAAATATAAACTTCAGGATGTCCAAAAAATCAAAATAAATGTTGATATAAAATAGGATCTCCTCCTCCAGCAGGGTCAAAAAATGATGTATTAAGATTTCGATCAGTTAATAATATTGTAATTGCACCAGCTAATACTGGAAGAGATAGTAATAGTAAAAATGCTGTAATACCAACAGCTCAAACAAATAATGGTATTTGATCAAATGATAAATTATTAATTCGTATATTAATGATTGTAGTAATGAAATTAATAGCTCCTATAATTGAAGAAATTCCAGCTAAGTGAAGGGAAAAGATAGCTAAGTCTACTGAACTTCCTCTATGAGCAATGTTAGAAGAGAGAGGGGGGTAAACTGTTCATCCAGTTCCTGCTCCATTTTCTACAATACTTCTAGAAATCAGTAAAGTAAGAGAGGGGGGTAAAAGTCAAAATCTTATATTATTTATTCGGGGGAATGCTATATCAGGTGCTCCTAGTATTAAAGGAACTAATCAATTACCAAATCCTCCAATTATAATTGGTATTACTATAAAAAAAATTATAATAAATGCATGAGCTGTTACAATTGTATTGTAAATTTGATCGTCTCCAATTAAAGATCCGGGGGTTCCTAATTCTGCTCGAATTAGTAATCTTAATGAAGTTCCTACTATTCCTGCTCAAATTCCAAAAATAAAATATAATGTTCCAATATCTTTATGATTTGTGGAGTAAAGTCATTTTCGCTAAAAATAAAATAAAATGGCTGAGTAAAAAGCGATAAATTGTAAATTTATTTACGAGAAATATTCTCTTTTATTAAGTCTTATATTCAATAATGATATAAAATTGCAAATTTTAAGGGGTAAATTATTTACTAAGGCTTAAAGAATATTTCTTTATAAATAATTTTGAAGATTATTAGTTTATTTAACTTAAAACCTTATATAAATAAAAAAGTTCTTATAATTATTCCTGTAATAGAAATTAATGAAAAAAAATTAATAAAATTTATTAATTTATTTTTAAAATAAATTTTAAATCATTTTATTTTAAAATAATTAAATATAAATGATGAGTAGATAATTCGAATATAAAAATAAGTGGTGATTAATCTTCTTATAATTATAATAAATGTTAAAAGATAAAATTTATTTATTATTAAAAAATTAATAACAATTCATTTTGGTAAAAATCCTAAAAAAGGTGGTAATCCTCTTAATGATATAAAGTTAATTAGTAAATTTATTTTAATTATAAAATTTATATTATTAATAAATAATTGATTAATAAAAAATATATTTAAATTATAAAATAAAAAAAATATAATTCTAATTAAAATTGAGTATGTTAAAAAATAAAATATTCATAAATTTTCTCTAATTAATAAAGTAAAGATTATTCAACCTAAATTATTAATTGAAGAAAATGCTATTAATTTTCGTAAAGAAGTTTGGTTTAAACCTCCAATAGCTCCGACTATTACATTTATAATAATAATAAAATATAAAAAATTAAAATTTAAATAATAAGATATTAAAATTAATGGGGTGATTTTTTGTCAAGTTATTAAAATAAAATTATTAAATCATGATAATCCTTCTGAAATATTAGGGAATCAAAAGTGGAATGGGGTAGATCCTATTTTTATTAATAATGATGAATTAATTATAATTGAAATAAAATTATTTATTTCAAAATTTTTTATTAAAATTATTTTTAATAAAATTGAAAATAAAAAATTTATTGATGCAATAGATTGAGTAAGAAAATATTTTAAAGAAGCTTCTGAAGTTAGTAAATTATTAGATTTAGAAATTAGGGGGATAAATCTTAATAAGTTGATTTCTAGTCCGATTCAACATCCAAATCAAGAATTAGAGGAAATTGAGATTATAGTTCTAAAAAATAAAATAAATAAAAAAAATATTTTATTGGAGTTAAATAAATAGTAAATATAAAATAATTACTTTTGTAATATGAAAAAATTTGAAAAATTTTTTTATGAATAATTAATTTATAAATTAATTATATGTATATATATATATATTTTAGTGTAAGATGCACAATAGTTTTTGATACTATTAGATATAGTTTAATTCTATAAAATATAATAAAGGTAGAAAACTACTTAATTTATCCTATCAGAATAATCCTTTAATCAGGCACTTTATTTTTAAAAAAGGTTTATCCTTTATATTTGAGGTATGAGCCCAAAAGCTTATTTTAGCTTATTTTTAA